AAGAGGAATCAAATGGATTTAAGTAGAATTTTGTGAAACGTATCAATAAGCTAGACCCATGCTACGAGTTGTCTCATGCCATAAATAAACCCGGACACTCAAGAAATCCGTTGGACAAGCAGATTCACATCTCTTACAACCTACACAGTCCTCTGTTCTTGGAGCAGGAGCAATTTGCTTAGCTTTACATCCGTCCCAAGGTATCATTTCCAATACATCTGTGGGGCAGGCTCGTACACATTGAGTACACCCTATACATGTATCATAAATCTTTACTGAATGTGACATTGGATCTATCAATTTTTTGAACGTTATCAATTTTCGATCTGGTAAAATCAGTAGTAACTGAATCATATATTGTAGACACCAGACGAATCAGTGGTTTACCAGAATTTTTTTTTAATTGAATAATCAATCTACTTCTGGATCTGGTCATGAGAATGAGAGAGGTCCAAGATACTTTGATTTATTACGTTTCAGCAAACATGGTCATACGAGTTATACACGACACGCTAATTCTAATTGGTAAATATTCTCTATATCTGTCTTTATTTATATCATTACGACTATTTATTCAACAAATTCGATTGATTGATACGAGTTGATTTTCTGTTACGATAGATCGACGAAACAATAGCTGGCCCAATAGCTGCTTCAGCGGCTGCAATAGCTATAACAAAGATCGAGAAAATGTCTCCTTTTAATTGTCGACTATCAAATAAATCAGAAAATGTTACGAGATTTAGATTAACCGCATTCAGTATAAGCTCAAGACACATAAGTGCTCTAACCATGTTTCGGCTTGTGATCAATCCATAAATACCGATAGAAAATAAATAGGCACTCAAAATAAGTACATGCTCGGTCATCATTGACCAACTCCTCATCAATTGAGATTGATTTCAATATGAACAACAATACAATTTAACCGATTTGATTGACTAGAATATAACAAGTACGGAAAAAAGGAAGGTATTAGTAATGGATCGAACTCAAACCCATTCAATTTAATATATGAACAATAGAATATAAAAATGGAACTGAAGGGAAATTGATGTCATAATAATAACACAGAACAAAACACGGACTTATTTATTTTATTTGATTTTGGATTTCTAATTCTAAGTATTTATTACTGACGAGCCATAGCAATTGCACCTATCAAAGCAACTAAAAGAATTATAGAAATGAGTTCAAATGGAAGATAAAAATCTGTTGATAAATGAATTCCAATTTGTTGAACGTTACTTGTCAGGTCCTGCTCTATAATCTGGTTTGATCTTGTAGTCCAAATAATCCCGTACCATGACGTATCTGAGATAGTAGTAATTAGTGAAAAAAGAATACTTGTACAAACCAGTGAAGTAACTCCATCTCCAACTGTCCAAAGATATAAATCCTTGTAATATTCTGAACCATTCATGAACATCACAGCAAATACGATTAAGACATTTACGGCTCCCACGTAAATAAGGAGCTGTGCAGCAGCTACAAAATAGGAGTTAGATGGAATATGGAATAAGGATATACAAACAAGAACCAATCCTAATGAAAAGGCAGAATAAATTGGATTGGTAAGTAATACCACCCCTAGGCCTCCGAATATAAGACCTGATCCTAGAAATACTAAAAGAATATCATGTATTGATCCAGGTAAATCCATTATGTGTAAAATAAGAGATAAATAAGTTGAAATATTTCATTTTCATGACCTTACTGACCGGGCCAGGAAAAAAGAGGTTACCCTATCTTTCTTTTTTTTTTTTTCTTGTATATGCCTAATTGAATTGAATCTTAATGTGGTGTGGATTGATGTAGATACAGTTATTGGACCAATCCCGCTTTTGTATCCGAAAGAGTAGTTGAAATTTGATATTTCGAAATCATCACGGATATATGAATCTATTCTAAATCCAAATCAAGCCGTGATTCTCACCAATCAATAGTTATGTTTTGTAGTTACTAACCAACCAAAATGAAAGAAACTTCGCTTCTTTAGATCAAAACGGAATCTTAGTAATTGGTAATCGTTCTTGAATCAAGGGGGTTATCCGTGGCTATTTTTATTTGAGTCGAATTCATAATTGTTCGAATTGTGTAATCGCCAATTACTGACATTGGTAACCGACCCAAAGCAATTTGATTATAATTCAATTCGTGACGATCGTAAGTAGAAAGTTCATATTCTTCAGTCATTGATAAACAATTTGTTGGACAATACTCGACGCAGTTACCACAAAATATACAGATTCCGAAATCAATACTATAATTAAGCAATCGTTTCTTTCTAATATCTGTTTCCAATCTCCAATCAACAACGGGTAGATCTATGGGGCATACACGAACACATACTTCACAAGCAATGCATTTATCAAATTCAAAGTGGATTCGACCGCGGAAACGCTCTGATGTGATCGATTTTTCATAAGGATATTGAATAGTTACAGGTAAACGATTCGCGTGGGATAAGGTAATCATGAAACTTTGACCAATGTACCTT